TTCATTGATCTCTTCTTTTTATAAAGCAAATCGACTTCGATTCTTGAATAATCCACATGACTTCGGCTTCTTTTGTAACAAAAGATTCCCCTTTTATGTGGATATCAAGAATTTGGATTTTACGTATGGACAATTCCTCAATATCTTGTTCATTCGCAACACAAAATTTTCTTTGTGCGGCGACAAAAAAAAACATGCTTTTTTGGAGAGAGATACTATTTCATCAATCGAGTCACAGGTATCTAACCTATTCAAGGATTTTCCACAAAGTGGTGACGAAAGGTATAACTTTTACAAATATTTCCACCTTGCAATGCGATCTGATCCATTAGTTCGTAGAGCTATTTACTCGATCGCAGACATTTCTGGAACACCTCTAACAGAGGGACAGAGAGTCAATTTTGAAAGAACTTATTGTCAACCTCTTTCAGATATGAATCTATCTGATTCAGAAGGGAAGAACTTGTATCAGTATCTCAATTTCAATTCAAACATGGGTTTGATTTATTCTGAGAAATGTTTCTCATCCGAAAAGAGGAAAAAGAAAAAACCCGAAAAGAGGAAAGAGAAAAAACCCGAAAAGAGGAAAGAGAAAAAACCCGAAAAGAGGAAAGAGAAAAAACCCGAAAAGAGGAAAGAGAAAAAACCCGAAAAGAGGAAAGAGAAAAAACCCGAAAAGAGGAAAGAGAAAAAACCCGAAAAGAGGAAAGAGAAAAAACAGAGTCTTTATCTAAAGCAATGGGTTGAGAAAGTGCAGAGGGATAGAGCCTTGCAAGGAGAGAGGGTTTCTTTAATTCTCTCAAACTGGAATCTATTCAAAACATATGTTATGCCATTTAGCCTTACCTCGACAGGGTACAATTTGCTAAAGTTGATGTTTTTAGATACTTTGGGATCATACGTAATGCCGCTACTAAGGAGCAGTCCAAAATTTGTATCCATTTGTTATGCTATATCTGATCCATGCGGAATATCATGGCGAATTCTTCAGAAAAAATTGTGTCTTTTACAATGGAATTGGATAAGTGCGATTTCGAATAAGTGTTTCCATAAGCTTCTTCTGTCTGAAGAAAGTATTCATCGAAATAATGAGTCACCATCGATGACAGATCTGAGATGGCCAAATCTTGGGGAGTTCCTCTATTCAATCCTTTTCCTTCTTCTTGTTGCTGGACATCTCGTTTTTTCACACCTTCTCTTTTTTTCCCAAGCCTTTAGTGAGTTACAGAGAGATTTCGCAAGGGCCCAATCTTTGATGATTCCATCATACATCGTGGAGTTGCGAGAACTTCTGGATATGTACCCCGCACCTCGTTCTTTCAAGAAGCTCTTTCTAGCTGCTCGGGAAAAATTAGTAAATTATCTACGATGGGGTGGTGGACGCAAATCTTTTCTTATCCATCTCTTCGAGCTCCTCAATATCACACCAAATCCCATCGATCGAATCGCTTTTTTGAAAAATACGAGACATCTAAGTCATACAAGTAAAGAGCTCTATTCATTGATAACAGAGCTAGGGGATTTCTCTTCTCTCTGTTCTGGTCAACGTTATCGTTATGATCAAATAATAGAAAATGTGAACGGTCCTTGTTGTTTGATTGACGATAAAATAGAATCCTGGATCTCGAACTGTGATGCGATTGAGGATAAAGAAAGAGAATTCTTGGTTCCGTTTTGCAACTTCACGAGAGAAACAAGGATTGATCAAATTCTATTGAGTTTGACTCATAGTGATCATTTATCAAACAATGACTCTGCCTCTCAAATGAGTGAAGAACCGGGAGCATTTTACTTACGACACTTAGTTGACATTCATAAAAAGGGTCTAATGAATTATGAGTGCAATACATCCTGTTTAGCAGAAAGACGGATATTCCTTGCTCATTATCAGACAATCACTTATTCACCGTGCGGGGATAATCGTTCTCATTTCCCATCTCATGGAAAAACCTTTTCGCTCCGCTTACCCCTACACCCCTCTAGGGCTACTTTAGTGATAGGTTCTATAGGAAGTGGACGATCCTATTTGGTCAAATCCCTAGCGACAAACTCCTATGTTCCTCTCATTACAGTAGTTCTGAACAAGTTCCTGAAGAACTGGACGCCTCAAGGTTTTGATATTCACGAGAGTGGCGTTTATGATGAGTATGGTGACGATGCGGAGGAGGCGAACGATTACGGGGCCAGTTTTTTTGATTTTTTGGACAATGACAGTGACGATTATGAGGATCGTGACAGTGACGATTATGATGAGCCTGGTGCCAGTGACGATTATGAGCCTGGTGATATGGAAGATTTTGTTGATAGCGAGATGACGGAGTGGCTAACTAAGACGAATGTGCCACTTGTGTATCAGTTGCTGGACGATGAAATAGACGAATTTTATATCACCCTTCAATTCGAATTAGCAAAAGCAATGTCTCCTTGCATACTATGGATTCCAAACATTCATGATCTGGATGCGAAAGAGTCGGATTACTTATCCCTCGGTCTATTAGTGAACCATCTCTCCAGGGATTGTGGAAGACGTTCCACTAAAAATGAGATTCTTGTTATTGCTTCGACTCATATTCCCCAAAAAGTGGATCCCTCTCTAATAGGTCCGGATGGATTAAGTACATGCATTAAGACACGAAGGCTTCTTGTTCCACAACAACAACAGTGCCTTTTCACCCTTTCATATACTAGGGGATTTCACTTGGAAAATAAAATGTTCCATACTCATACTAATGAATTCGAGTCCACAATCTTGGGTCCCAGTGTACCAGATCTTGTAGCACTTACCAACGAGGCCCTATCGATTAGTATTACACAGAAGAAATCAATTATAGACACTACTACAATTAGATATGCTCTTCATAGAAAAACTTGGGATTTGGAAGCCGACAGAAACCTAAGCCCGGCTAAGGAGCATGGGACCCTTTTCTATCAGGTAGGAAGGGCTTTTGCACACACTGTACTTCTAAGGAATTGCCCCATAGATCCTATATCTATCTATATCAAGAAGAACTTATGTGAAGCAGGGGATTCTTCTTTGTACAAATGGTACTTCGAACTTGGAACGAGCATGAAGAAATTAACGATACTTCTTTATCTTTTGACTTGTTCTGCCGGATCGATCGCTCAAGACCTTTTGTCTCCCCCCGGACCCGATGAACAAAATTTGATCACTTCTTATGGACTCGTTGAGAACGATTCTGATCTAGTTCATGGCCTATCTGATATAGTTCATGGCCTATTAGAGTTAGAAGGCGCTCTGGTGGGATCCTCGCCGACAGAAGAGGAAGTAGAAGGGACAGAAGAGGAAGTAGAAGGGACAGAAGAGGAAGTAGAAGGGACAGAAGATGAGGAAGTAGAAGGGACAGAAGAGGAAGTAGAAGGGACAGAAGAGGAAGTAGAAGGGACAGAAGAGGAAGTAGAAGGGACAGAAGATGAGGAAGTAGAAGGGACAGAAGAGGAAGTAGAAGGGACAGAAGATGAGGAAGGAGAAGGGACAGAAGAGGAAGTAGAAGGGACAGAAGAGGAAGTAGAAGGGACAGAAGATGAGGAAGGAGAAGGGACAGAAGAGGAAGTAGAAGGGACAGAAGAGGAAGTAGAAGGGACAGAAGATGAGGAAGGAGAAGGGACAGAAGAGGAAGTAGAAGGGACAGAAGAGGAAGTAGAAGGGACAGAAGATGAGGAAGGAGAAGGGACAGAAGAGGAAGTAGAAGGGACAGAAGAGGAAGTAGAAGGGACAGAAGAGGAAGTAGAAGGGACAGAAGAGGAAGTAGAAGGGACAGAAGATGAGGAAGGAGAAGGGACAGAAGATGAGGAAGGAGAAGGGACAGAAAAAGATTCCAGTCAGTTTGATAATGATCGAGTGACATTGCTTCTTCGGCCCAAACCAAGGAATCCCTTAGATATTCAGAGACTTATCTATCAACATCAAAAATACGAATCGGAGTTGGAAGAAGACGACGACGACGACGAGGACGTCTTCGCCCCGCAAAAGATGTTGGAGGATTTATTCAGTGAACTAGTTTGGTCTCCTAGAATATGGCACCCTTGGGACTTTATATTGGATTGTGAGGCTGAGATTCCAGCGGAAGAGATTCCAGAGGAAGAGGATCCGCTTCCAGAAGAGGCTCTAGAGACTGAGGTTGCAGTGTGGGGAGAGGAAGAAGAGGGAGAAGCGGATGACGAAGAGGATGAGCGGCTTGAAGCTCAACAAGAGGATGAGCTGCTTGAAGAGGAAGACGAAGAGCTAAAAGAGGAAGAGGATGAGCTTCACGAGGAAGAGGAAGAGGAAGAGGAAGAGGAAGAGGAAGAGGAAGAGGAAGAGGATGAGCTTCACGAGGAAGAGGAAGAGGAAGAGGAAGAGGATGAGCTTCAAGAGAATGATTCGGAGTTCTTCCGGAGTGAAACCCAGCAGCCCCAGGCACGAGATGGATTTTCCGAAGAAGAAGGATGTTTTCGAATAAGCCAATTCATGTGGGTCCCTGGAGATCCACTCTCTTTCCTATACAAAGATACGCCCTTTGTCGAAGTGTTGTCATATCCAGAGGAAGCTACAGAGATTTCAAAGGAGCTTCTTCGTCTTCTTAATCCCAAAACAAAGAGGGATGCCCCTAAACGCGCACGTCAACGCTGGTGGACCAAGAAGAAGCAAGACAAGCACTACGAACTCGTGCTTGATCGCCAGAGATGGCTTATAACCAAGAGTTCATTATCTAAATCTAATGGATTTTTCCGTTCTAATACTCCATCTGAGAGTTATCAGTATTTATCAAATCTGTTCCTATCTAACAGAAGGCTATTGGATCAAATCACAAAGACATTCTTTAGAAAAAAATGGCTTTTCCCGGATGAAATGAAAATCGGATTCATGGAACAGTAGAAGGGTTTCCCATTACTTAGCCGGAAAAATATGTGGCCATGAAATAGGGATTAAGTGGAAGAGAGTTGACTGAGTGGTAGAGTCGTGGAAACACCCGTTTCTTCCCTATTTTGGACCTTAGCTC